TAAAAGCCCAAAAAGATCTACTCCTTACTCAAGTTCCCGGCGAGGACCAACCAACATTTCATTGATTCATTCTTCCTTTTAGTTATATCTTTGTCTTTGATTTATATTTTATGAATTCCTTATTTATCAATTACGACTAAATCTAAATATAAATGAAATTTAAAATTCTTGAGTAGTCTACCTCCCTTCGAATGAGGAATCCCCTTCTTAAAAGAATACCTTAGAACCCATAAGGAATTTTTTTGTCTATATATCGTTCCATCCGATCTTTTAGGTCCCTACTTCACCTCGACGGTTATGTCATGTTAAAGCCTATATGCGATGTATAGACTCCCGTAACCATGCCATATTACTTGAACATAATTTCTTTCTAAAAAAATAAATGGAGAATTCCACGAAAGAAATCTTTTTAACGAGGTACAGCTAGCAATTCCTATTTATCTGTTACGAAATCGACCATAGATCAACTCCCCTTCTCTTTGGAGTATTGAATACACCCATAATTCTGAGCTTCATGTTACTCCTACTAAGTACTAAGAGACATGTCAGAGCCAGGGCATCCCAATTGGATTGAAGGGGATGACAGTTTCTCATTTCGAATCTGTAAAATCAAAATTTCGATCAAATCACACATCGCAATATACAAGGCCCTCTAATTCTTTAAGAGGTTTATCTAAAAGATTCGCGATATAACTAGGAAGACGCTTCAAATACCACACATGAGTTACTGGACACGCGAGTTTGATGTATCCCATTTGATATCTTCGTACCCGAGAATCAACAAATTCGACTCCGCATTGTTCACAAAATTTCTGGTCTTCTTTTTCATCTCCGATTACTCGATAATTTCCACAAGCACAAATGCCACTTTTTATGGGCCCAAAAATTCTTTCACAAAACAACCCATCTTTTTCCGGTTTATTAGTTTTGTAATGAAAAGTATAAGGTTTTGTCACCTCTCCAACCATCTCTCCATTAGGTAAAATTTTATTGGCCCAAGCAATTATTTGTTGAGGCGAAACTAATCCAATTCGAAGTTGTTGATGTTTATATCGGTCGATCATAGAAGAAAAATAAGGATTCATTCCGGTCAAGCTTCCTTCCTATTAATCTGGAAGTTCTTCTCAGATACAAGGAAATGATTCAGTTCCAGAGCCAAAGATCGTAGTTCTCGAACGAGCAATCGAAAAGATTCGGGAGCATCCTCGGGGTTAGATATTGTTCCTCCAATGATCGTAGTACCAAGTACTTCCTGACGGGCTCTAATATGATCAGATTTATAAGTAAGCATCTCTTGTAAAATATGAGCAACACCAAAACCCTCTAAAGCCCAAACTTCCATTTCTCCTACCCGCTGTCCCCCTTGTTTGGCCCTTCCTCTAAGGGGTTGTTGTGTAACAAGCGCGTAATGTCCGCTGGAGCGTCCATGAATTTTATCATCAACTTGATGAATTAATTTCAGGATATAGGACTTTCCTATTATAACAGGTTGTTCAAAAGGATCTCCCGTTCTTCCATCAAAGATTCTGCTTTTTCCCGGATATTCGGGTTCAAATACCCAGGGATTCGCTGTTTGCTTACTGGCTTCATATAATTCAGAAAACACTAGTTTTCTCGAAGCCTCTTGCTCATATCTCTCATCAAAGGGTGATATTCGATAATGCCTATCTAGGAGATCCCCTGCTAACCCGAGCGAGCATTCAAATATCTGTCCTACATTCATTCGTGAAGGTACTCCTAATGGGTTGAAGACCATATCAACGGGTGTCCCATCTTGCAAATAAGGCATATCTTGTCTAGGCAAAATTTTTGAAATGATACCTTTATTCCCATGTCTTCCGGCTACTTTATCACCTACTTTTATTTCGCGTTTCTGTGAAATATATACACGAATTGTTTCTGGATTATAACTGGAACCCCCCTTTTTATGGATCCATCTCACATCAATAACCCGGCCTCTGCCACCTATAGGTAGTTTTAGACAAGTTTCTTTTGTAGTGGATACCTGAATGCCGAGTATGGCTCGTAATAATCTATCTTCCGGGGCATATGATGATTCTTTGGCTACCTGTGGCGTTAATTTACCTACTAAAACATCACCCGTTTCTACCCAAGATCCCAGCATCACAATTCCATTTCTGTCTAAATTGCGGAGTAAGTGGGCTTCTAAATGTGGTATTTCATTAGTGATCCTTTCAGGGCCTTGGCTTGTCACATGAGTCTGAATTTCATATTTCCGTATGTGAAAAGAGGTATAAATATCTCCATATACCAGACGTTCGCTAATAAGTACCGCATCCTCAAAATTGTATCCCTCCCACGGCATATAAGCTACTAATACGTTTTTTCCCAAAGCGAGTTCGCCGCCAACTGTAGCGGCACCATCTGCTAAAATTTGTCCCTTTTTTATACATTTACCTCGTGGAACCCGGGGTTTTTGATGCATACAAGTATTTTTGTTGGAACGTTGATACATAACCAATGGAATGCGTAGAGTACCCCCATTACCTGATAACATCATCTTGTCAGTATCGGTATAAATGATCTTTCCCTCGTGTTCGGCTATGGCGGAAACCCCCGAATCTAGAGCCGCTTGGCGTTCCAGCCCAGTTCCAACAATGCACTTCTCGGACCCAGAAAGTGGAACTGCTTGACGTTGCATATTCGAACTCATTAAAGCCCGATTCGCATCATTGTGTTCGATAAAAGGAATAAGAGAAGCTCCAATAGAAAAATATTGGAAGGGAAAAATGCTTCGAAGATGAATCTGTTCCCATGCAATAGTCAGGAATTCTTGGCGATATCGAGCGGGAACAACCTGTTCTTCCTGGATACCCTGATTCAACGCCAAAGAATTTCCCGCCGCTACCATATAGTATTCATCTCTATTTGGTGATAAATAAACCACGCGTACCTCTTTTGATTTCTCATAAATTTCATAAAAGGGCCTTTCTAAAGACCCCCAATGACCAATCCTCGCATGAATTGCTAAAGATCCAATGAGTCCAACATTGATTCCTTCAGATGTGTCAATTGGGCAAATACGTCCATAGTGACTAGGATGGATATCTCGTATCCGAAAACTAGCAGTTCGCCCTGTCAATCCCCCAGGACCTAAATAACTCAATTTTCGCCCATGAACTATTTGTGTTAATGGATTCGTTCGATCCAAAACTTGAGATAAGGGGTGTAGGCCAAAAAATGATTCATAAGTGGTTGTTAATGGAGTGGAAGTAACCAAATTATGAGGCGTCGGTATCAATTTATGCCTAATTGCTCCACCTATAGTTCCTCGAATCGTATGTTCTAAACGAACCAGAGCCAATCCGAATTGATCTTGTAACAGATCCGCTACGGAACGAATACGTTTATTTTTCAAATGATTCATATCGTCAAGTGTCCCCATTCCAAATTTCATTCGGATCAAATGATCCGCAGCCGCCAATACATCTCGTGGTAACAAAAATGTAATGTTCTGAGGTATATCAAGATTAAGTCTACGGTTCATATTTCGTCGACCAATCCTTCCTAATTCACATCTTTGTTGAAAAAATTTCTTTTGTAATTCCTTACACAAGGACTCCGAAAATACCGGATCCCCACCTACACAAGCAAATTGTTGATAAAACTCCAAAATGGCACTTTCCTTTGATCCTATTTTTTTTTTATCCTTATCATTTGGGAAAGACAAGAAAATTTCAGGGTAGCAAACATTATCTAGAATTTCTCTTAGATTTGAACCCATAGCTGATGATGGAACTAGAATAGATATTTTTTGTTTCCTACTCACACGCGCCCATATCCTTGCTTTTCTATCAATCTCTAATTCTGATCTTCCACCCCAATCTGATATTATGGTACCGGTATAGACCGAAATTCCATTATGATCCAACTCTGAACGGTAATAAATACCGGGTCTTTGCAATATTTGATTGATCACAATTCTGTATATTCCATTAACTATAGAGGTTCCCAGGGAATTCATTAGAGGAATTTTTCCAATAAATATTGTTTGTTCTTGCGTATCCCTACCGTTTTTCCAAATTAATCCTGCGGGCACATATAATTCAGACGAGTATGTGAGTGATTCATACACGGCATCTCTTTCTTTTATCAAGGGTTCTACTAATTGATAAGTTTCCACAAATAATTGAAATTCAATTTCTTGATCTGTATCTTCAATTTTTGGAAACTTATCAAGTTCTTCCGTCAATCCCTGATCAATGAATCTACAAAATCCCTCAAATTGTATCTGACTAAACCCAGGTATTGTAGACATTCCCTCATTTCCATCCCGGAGCATTTTTAGTTTCCCATTTATCGAAAAAATCCCATTCATTTTCCAAGGCTCATTTCATTTTTCATAGAACCATATAGATTGATCTAGTAATGAAATGATGTGGATTGATCTAACAATGATGGAATTTCATTCTATTTTGTTTACTGAATCACATAAAATTGGATCTAACTCCATATCATAGATGTAATGTATGAAATACGTATGAGCGAAGAAATAAAGAGAATTTTCTACTCCAAAAAATAGGAATTTGCAACAAAACAAATACAAATGGAAATGAATTCAAATTCATAAAACATTCCTAGAAACAAATTTATGACGTTTAGACTTATGGAGTCTTGTATAGAATATCAAATAGAATATCAAAAAAAAGTGATCAAATTTCTACCTATTACTATGATATTAGGATCCGCGGATTGGGTACTAGAAAAGTAAACGGATTCGGGATTTGATCTGTTTTTTCTCTATGAATGAGATGAGATAAAGACAGAAAGAAGCCTTATAGAGTTTACCTTTTTTTAGCACTTAACTTTTCAGTGTTCAAAAAGTATTCGCATAGCACTTACCCCAGCTCCACTTGGGGTAACGTGGGTCCGTGCTATGCTATATCATAAATTCTATTTGATATTAAAAAATATACTCAATGAAAAATGGAAGCATGCTAATTACCTTAATTCCTTGTGAGCATCTCATATATAAATAAGATCCCCGATTAGGTATATCTATGTAATGTAACAATTTTTGTTCTGGGGTTTACATATATACATAATTGTTGTTATACTTGAAATTGAAAAGGATTTATTATTGAAAATTCTTGATACTGATTTGTTGTGTACCAATTGCGTTTTCTTAGGCCATTAAGGAAACACAATTTTAAATATACGAAAGAAGTTTTCATGAATAAACAGTCAACAGTTAACGGGTCCATTTTGATTTGGACTGAATTTTTTATTGTGTGACTCCAATTTTTCTTTCAATAAAAAAAGGAGAGAAATTTAGGCGTTGTGTGTTTTGATATTTGTTTGAGATACTATAAAATTAAGAGAAGGGCCCGGCTCCAATAAAAAAAACCTCCCTTTTTTTAGTTAAGGAATATTTCCATCTATTTTTCTCGTTTTGGCGGCATGGCCGAGTGGTAAGGCGGGGGACTGCAAATCCTTTTTCCCCAGTTCAAATCCGGGTGTCGCCTGATCAATAAAAACCCGAAAGCCCTTTGCTTGCTGATATAAGTGGCCGAATCCTTGCATAGAAAGGAAAGAGGAAAAGGGCTCTATAACTCCCGATACTTGCTTGATTTTAAGAAGCTGGCGATTCAAAAACTGTCAATCCTTGCGCCTGGGATTCCAGAGAGGATTTTCGTTTTTAGTATAGGAAAGACTAGTCTATCAAGACTTCCAGTACTAATTGTCTAATCACCGATTCTTGAATTATATAGTTGATTGGGGAATTGGTAGTTGTTGAAAGGATGTTAGATGCTTTGTATACATACTCGCAAGAATTTATGCGTGCTTAGATATTCAATATTCAATCAATATTGGATGAATAATTGGCTTCGTTCAGAATCTCTTTTTGACTCTGTGCTATTGATTCCATTATTATTAGTAATCAATAATGAAAAAGTTTCTTCATATTCGGGGGCATAATTCACATGGATATAGTAAGTCTTGCTTGGGCTGCTTTAATGGTCGTCTTTACATTTTCCCTTTCACTTGTAGTATGGGGAAGAAGTGGACTCTAGGGTAATTACTAATTGAGTTGAGTAATCAAACTGTATTAATAGTTTCATAATCCTTCTGCAAAGCGTTTTTCAAATATCTTCATTTTTTAATTCTACTGGAATCCAGTAAAGTAATGTAATAGATGACGAATAATCTTTCAATCAAACAAATACAAATATTTAAATTAAATGATTCCCATCTTCGTATTTTGAAACGGAATACGCATTATATACAATTTATTTTTTACAACCAAATTCAAAATATTTAGATGAACTAAACTAGTATTATATTTTATATTGATATTGATCGAAAATCGGTCTAAACCAAATGGATGTACCAAAGTAAAGAACTCGAATTGGGATACTATGTATATTACACATATGGGAATTATATGTACATATATCAATATACAGATTACGGAGTGATCTATATTAAGCCATCTTTCTTTATACAGTCCAACTTTTTTAATTTTATATAAAAATTTATAGTTAGTTATAGTAGCATTATACACTAATAGATAGTGTGGTAGAAAGGTTCCTATATTCCTTTCTACCATACTATCAAATCTCATATACGTCTGATTTTAATTCGCTCATTTTATTTAAGACGTGGAATTTGAATCCCTTTAATTTCTTTCATTATTGATAAGAACTAAGAAGTCAAGCTTGATTCAAATTAATCGTTTTGACTGACCGTTTTTACGTAAATGATAAGTAAAAAAGCAGTAGGAACTAGAATGAACAGTGCAGTAGCAATAAATGCGAGAATATTTACTTCCATAATTTCATCGTTTTTTTACTTCATAATTAATAACTCGGGATCTGATCCCATAGAGATTCTAAATCTTTATCCTGTAAATTAAATGGGAGAAATACATCCCGATGATATTGAATCGGATCAATATCATTGAATAACAATATCTGCGCTATCAAATCTATTCATCATCGAGAATGGAATAGTATAACATATGAAGATCTTTTATTCATACAGAATAAAAACCTAATCAAAAATAGAATTCCTGATCCAATTAAGAATCTCATTGAATTATTATTCTTTATCCATTCGTTATTTTCTATAAACTACCTTCTTATTTATAGAATCATATAATATAATGAAAGTATCATCTGGCCCATCTTACACTTCCATAAAACATAAAAAAAAAAACCAAATAGTAATATAAAATATAGTAATATAAAATGGAAAAAATAAGAAGAAAAGATCGAATATTTCGATAAATTTAAAATGCATTTTTTTTTTAGTTTGTTCTTTCTTCGATAGGACCTTCCCCGGAAATAAAAAAAGATTATGCATTCCCACACTAAGAAAAGAGGGGGTCTATCTTTTCTTTGTTTGATCTTTCCTTAATTAAAACACTCCTTTCTTTCCTTGAATCGGCCCTGGGACACATATATCCAAAATGAAGTGTGTAGTTTGAATGATATAAATAGATTGTTTCCTATTAGATTAGTAATTTAAGTTATCCAAAATTGGAGCTAGACAGAGGCTTTAATATGAAAATTTTATCGAGGTAACTATGTGAAAAGTGCATTTTTTATCGTACAATAAACGAATAAAATTTTTTGTATATACTCTGGTGAAAATATATAAGTATTCGATTCCCTTCCAGGGGTCAGGAACAATCGAAAAAAAAAACCAGACAAGGATTTCTTTTAATCCTAACTAAAAAGGGTCCTACCTACAATTGCACCAATTCACATATGCCTATTCCCCTCGGTACTCATTGAAGTTATTGAAATTGTCGCATTGTATTTTCTCAATAAAAATCCGAAACGGAAAGGACCCCTATGGGAATTAGATCCCACCTATGCCCCTTGACAGAAAATAAAGAAATGAAGTGATGGAGTCATCAGATACTAGGTCGGGACTGACGGGGCTCGAACCCGCAGCTTCCGCCTTGACAGGGCGGTGCTCTGACCGATTGAACTACAATCCCAGAGAAATAAGGTATACAGCATACATATTATTAATGATTTGATTCAGACTAGTTTACATCGTATTGTAACAGAGAAAGAAAGGAGTGATTGATATATTAATATTTACATAGATATGGGCTTTAGTGAGAACGACACAGATTACTAGAAATCCTATTCTAAAATCCGTGTTAAATCAATTGCTAAGAAATCTTTCAATGAAAAATATTTAGATTCTTTAATTCTTGTCCTATATTTTTGGATTATGATATGAATCTAGATAATTCAAAAAATGAAGAATATATATATATGGTATATGGCAACAAAAAATAAAAAAAGAAATAGGAGATAAGTATATAAAATAAATTCTTAGGCGTTTCCGGAGGACAAATTTATTATATTCTGTAATCTCATGATGGATCGGTGAATTCTTGGGCCGAGCTGGATTTGAACCAGCGTAGACATATTGCCAACGAATTTACAGTCCGTCCCCATTAACCACTCGGGCATCGACCCAGGAAGAATCAAGTCTATAGACTTATTGATAATACATGATCAGCCTCCTTTCCTAGTACCCTACCCCCAGGGGAAGTCGAATCCCCGCTGCCTCCTTGAAAGAGAGATGTCCTGAACCACTAGACGATGGGGGCATATCTGTCCTGCTCAACCTACATCATACTGTATATACTCATAGTATGAATAGTTTTTTGTAATTGTCAATATAATGTAATGGTGTGACTAAATCCGAATAAGTTTTCCACCTTTCCTTTCGCGATTCCGATAGAATTTTTTTCATTCATGGTTCATGAATGATATAGAATGGATAAACATTCCTATTTATTATATTATATAGGAAAGAATATGTTTTGTTATAATTAATAATTGATCAAATCAAATATAGGATCCCTGGTGATTTGTCCGACAGAAAAGCCATTCTTCAACCTTCACGCACCAATTCACGCATTCAGCTAGGAAATTAACAAATGATAGAAAGTTTCGTTTTTTTATATATTTATATTTTTTTTATATATTTATATATAATAGCAGAGCTTGGATTTCAGGTACAAGCTGAATCTTTTCATTCCATACATTACATGATTTGATCACATATCAAATATCTTGGATCTATTTCAATTTGTGTATTAATCAAGCGAATCTTGTTGTGATAGGGATCAATAAAAGAAAAAAAAAAGGAATTAGGTTTTAGCCTAGACTGACTAAAAAAAAAAGATATTCCAGAATGAGACACCATGAGCCTACTGTATGCACCTATGTAATGTAATATGTAGGTATATAATATTATGTATATGTCTTCACATTGTCTCATTTAGGAATGGAATAAAATGGGCCCTTTTAACTCAGCGGTAGAGTAACGCCATGGTAAGGCGTAAGTCATCGGTTCAAATCCGATAAGGGGCTTTTTCCACAAAACTCTAGTTTCAATCTTCATTTTTTAGTGGATAAGATAATAGGGATATTTTTTTTATTAGAATGAGTTAATTAAATAATTATATTATATATAAATATAATGAGATAGTTATAGTATAGTGATTATAAAGTTGAACATTTGTTCATTATAATGATAAATCACCCCACTTATTGGGTTGGGAGGACAACTATGTCACTATAGGCTATATTCCTACTCAATTCAGGTTTCATTATTCCATATTTTTGGTTCGAGGACATAGATATTCTACCTACTCAACCCTAATTATGAATCGCCAAATATTCCTACTTTTCCGTTATTCCAATCAAATCCATCATAAATATATATAAGAAATAAAAAAAGGTAAGTGGACCTGACCCATTGAATCATGACTATATCAGCTATTCTGATATTCAAATTTGATAGAGATAGAATTGTAGCCTCGGAATTTTTTCATTTCCGTTAGACTACGTCGCAAGAATTTTTAATTTGTCGATATTTCTGATTAAATCTTTTTTGAATCCTTCATAGGAATAAATTAGTATTCCGTTCCTCCACGCGAAACGTTTATTCCGAGTCACAAAAAAAGATATGTCTATTAGAGACGTCTCTTTTTTAATATCGTTCT